TTTTTATTTTTTTATTTTATATATGAAAAAAATTAAAAATGGTTTAATAAGATAATTAAATGAAAATTACATTAATTTAATATAGCATATATATATATGTATATTAAATATTTAATATATTAAAATTATATATTAATATATTAAATATACTTATATAATTATTAATTATATTAATTTAATATAATTTATTTGAATTATAAAAATTTAAATAGCAATTTAGGTATTTAATTTAATATTATGAAGAAAAAAAGAAAGAAATTATTTAATATTTAATAATTAATATTAAATATTTTATATACTTATTTTTTTTATATATTAAATATTTAATATATATATAATTATATTAAATTAATATAATTAATAATTATATAAGTATATTTAATATATTAAACATGGCCGTAATATATTTATAAATTATATATATATATATATATTTATATATATTTATATTAATATTAGTATAAAAAATAATATTTTAGATTATATTTATATTATTTAATAAATATATTAATATAAAAAAAAAAAAAAAAAATCTATATAAGAAAATTATATATATAAATAAATTTTTATGATTTATAAAATTTAATTTAAATTTATTTTACATGTAAATTTTAGTGTTAATTTTTAATTATTTTAATAATGATTAATGATATTTGCAGTAATTAGAATTAAAAATTTAAGAAATTAAGATTTAGAAATATTTTAATTATTAACAAATTTTGTGCCAGCAGTTGCGGTTATACAAAAAATAAATTAAATTTTATCGGTATATAATAAATAAGAATTATTATTTAAATTAAATATTAAATTATTAAGTGAAATTTTAATTTAATTAAAATTTATATTAATTTTATGATTTATTAAATTTTATAAAAAACTAGGATTAGATACCCTATTATTAAAAATTAAATTTATAATACTAAAATAGTAGATAATAGTTTATTGAAACTTAAATAATTTGGCGGTATTTTAGTTCATTTAGAGGAATCTGTTTAATAATTGATAATCCACGAATAAATTTACTTAATTTATTATTTTGTATATCGTTGTTAAAAAAATATTTTTTAATAAAAATAATATTTAAAAATTTTTATATAAAATTAATTCAGATCAAGATGCAGATTATAATTAAGAATATAATGGATTACAATAAATAAATTTAAATGAATAATATTTTTTAATAAATATTTGAAGGTGGATTTAAATGTAATTTTAATTAATTTATTAAAATGATTATATATTAAAATATGTACATATTGCCCGTCGCTTTCATTAATAAATTGGAATAAGTCGTAACAAAGTAGAGGTACTGGAAAGTGTTTCTAGAAAGAACAAATTAGAGCTTGATAAAAGTATTTCATTTACATTGAAAAGATATTATATTATAATTAATTTGAGGGGGATAAATTAATAAAGTATAAATAATAAAAAAATTTTTAATATTAAAATATTTTAATGGGGGTTAAAGTATATTTAATAGAAAAAATAAAAAAATTTATAGAAAATTAGTATTGTAAAAGAAATTTGAAATATATTGAAAATAAATTTATTTAAAAGTAAATTTAATTTATTGTATCTTGTGTATCAGAGTTTATTAATAATAATTTTTTTTTAAAAATTTTCTCGAATTTAAAAGAGATAATTAATTATTAAAATTAATATTGCATAATTATTTTAAATAATTAATTGGAAATGAGATGTTAATCGTTTTTAAATATATCTAGTTTTTTTAGAAAAAAATTTAATTTTAAATTTTAAAAAAAAATATAATTTTAATTAATTAAAATTATATTTTTAAAATTAAATATTTTAAGGGATAAGCTTTAAAATAAATTTTTATAATAAATTTTATTAATAGTTAAAATTTTTAAAATTTATATTGTTTATAAATTATAATTTTTTATAAATAATTTTAATTAAATTAAAATTTTAAATTTATTTAATTTTTTATTAAAAAATATTTTATAATAATTTTAATTTAGATATAATGATAAAATTAGTATATAAATAAATAAATATAGTTTATTGTTTAATAATTTAATAAAAGGAATTCGGCAAAAATTTATATTCACTTGTTTATCAAAAACATGTCTTTTTGATTAATAATTTAAAGTCTAATCTGCCCACTGATAATATATTAAAGGGCTGCAGTATTTTGACTGTACAAAGGTAGCATAATCATTAGTCTCTTAATTGGTGACTTGTATGAAGGATTTGATGAAATATATACTGTCTCTTTTTAATTTATAAAATTTAATTTTTTAGTTAAAAAGCTAAAATATATTTAAAAGACGAGAAGACCCTATAGAGTTTTATATTTAAATAAATTAAAATTTTTTATAAGATTTAAAATTTTAATTTATTGAAATATTTTGTTGGGGTGATAGAAAAATTAAAATAACTTTTTTTTATAATTTTACATTAATAAATGAATAAATGATCCGTAATTTACGATTAAAAGATAAAATTACCTTAGGGATAACAGCGTAATTTTTTTTTTTAGTTCGAATAAGAAAAAAAGTTTGCGACCTCGATGTTGGATTAAGATAAAATTTAAATGCAAAAGTTTAAAATTTTTGATCTGTTCGATCATTAAAATCTTACATGATCTGAGTTCAAACCGGTGTAAGCCAGGTTGGTTTCTATCTTTAGATTAATAAAATATTTTAGTACGAAAGGATCAAATATTTAAAATAGTTTTATTTAAAGGAATTTTAATAATAGATATTTTTAAATATGACTATTTTGGCAGAAAAAATGTAATGATTTTAGAAATCATAAATATATAATTTGATTATATATGTAGTAAATGATGCTAAAAGATATAATAATAATAATTTTAGGAATATTAATTTTAATTTTAGGGGTATTAATTGGAGTTGCTTTTCTTACATTATTAGAACGTAAAGTTTTAGGTTATATTCAAATTCGGAAAGGTCCCAATAAAGTTGGATATATAGGAATTTTACAACCTTTTTCTGATGCTATTAAATTATTTACTAAAGAACAAGTTTTTCCAATATATTCTAATTATATTTCTTATTATTTTTCTCCTATTATTAGTTTTATTTTATCTTTAATAGTATGGATATTAATTCCTTATTATTTTAATATAATTAGATTTAATTTAGGAATTTTATTTTTTTTATGTTGTACGAGAATGGGGGTTTATACTGTTATAGTTGCAGGATGATCTTCAAATTCTAATTATTCTTTATTGGGGGGATTACGAGCTGTTGCACAAACAATTTCGTATGAAGTAAGATTAGCTTTAATTATATTATCAAGAATTATATTAATTATAGATTTTAATATAATGAAATTTTTTATTTATCAGGATTTAATTTGATTTTTTTTTTTAATATTACCTTTAAGAATATGTTGGATTTCTTCAAGATTGGCTGAAACTAATCGAACTCCTTTTGATTTTGCAGAAGGAGAAAGAGAATTAGTTTCAGGATTTAATATTGAATATAGAAGAGGAGGATTTGCTTTAATTTTTTTAGCTGAATATTCAAGAATTTTATTTATAAGAATATTATTTGTTTTATTATATTTAGGAGGATATAATATATCTTTATTTTTTTATTTAAAATTGATTTTTATTTCATTTTTATTTATTTGAGTTCGTGGAACATTACCTCGTTATCGATATGATAAGTTAATATATTTATCTTGAAAAAGATATTTACCTATTTCTTTAAATTATTTATTATTTTTTGTAGGGTTAAAAATATTTTTAATTTAGTTATTAATTTTAGTATAAATTAATAGAATAAATTATTCTTTCATAAGTTTTCAAAACAAATGCTTTAACAAGCTCATTAATTAATTGAAAATTAAATTATCTCAAATTTTATTAATAATAGGGTTAATTAAAAAATAAGAAAAATATAAAATAGTAAGTAATTGGCCAGTAATAATATAAGGATCTTCAACAGGACGGGCTCCAATTCAAGTTAATAAAATAATAATAGATACTATAGATCAAAATAATATTTGATTAATAGGATAAAATTGAATTCCTTGAATTTTTTTATTAAAGGTTAAAGGAAGAATAATTAAAATTAAAATAGATATAACTAAAGCAATAACTCCTCCTAATTTATTAGGAATAGATCGTAAAATTGCATAAGCAAATAAAAAATATCATTCAGGTTGAATATGAATTGGAGTTACTAAAGGATTAGCTGGAATAAAATTATCAGGATCTCCTAAAAGATAAGGATTAGTTAATGTTAATATAATTAATAATGTTAATATAATAATAAATCCAATTAAGTCTTTAAAAGTAAAAAATGGATGAAAAGGAATTTTATCTAAATTTCTATTAATTCCTAAAGGATTATTAGAACCTGTTTGATGTAAAAATAATAAATGAATTATAGTTAATATTAAAATAATAAATGGAAATAAAAAATGAAATGAATAAAATCGAGTTAATGTAGCATTATCAACAGCAAATCCCCCTCAAATTCAATTTACTAATATTGTTCCTAAATAAGGGATAGCAGATAAAAGATTAGTAATAACTGTAGCCCCTCAAAATGATATTTGTCCTCAAGGTAAAACATATCCTATAAATGCTGTAGCTATTAAAATAAATAAAATAATAATTCCCACCATTCAAGTATATTTTAAATTAAATGATTCATAATAAATTCCTCGTCCAATATGTAAATAAATACAAATAAAAAAAAATGAAGCTCCATTAGCATGTAAAGTTCGAATTAATCACCCATAGTTAACATTTCGACAAATATAATTTACTCTATAAAAAGCTAATTCAATATTAGCAGTATAATATATAGTTAAAAATAGTCCAGTTAAAATTTGAATAATTAAACATAATGCTAATAATGATCCAAAATTTCATCATAATGAAATATTAGATGGAGAAGGTAAATCAATTAATGATCCATTAATAATTTTAAATAATGGATGAGTTTTTCGTAAAGGTAAAAATTTGTTTATCATTAGTATCGAATTAATAATTAATTTGATAAACGTAAAGGGCCAAAAAAAATATTTGTAATATTAACTACTGCTACTAAAGTGATAAATAAATAGATAATTAATATTATTATTATTAAGTGGGTATAATTATTGTATAATTTAGATAGATTGATTTTATTTTCATTATTAAAAAAAATGAATAAATTTTTAAAATTAATTATTTCATAGTTATTAATAAAATTTAATCAATTTATGTTAAATATATATAAATAACTTAATAATATTGATAATAAAAAAATAAAAATTAAAGTTATTTTTATAAAAAAGTTATTATAAAATATTTCATTAGAAGCAATTCTTGATACATAAATAAATAATACTAATAATCCTCCTAAGAATACTAAAAATAAAATATATGAAAATCAATATGTATTAATTAATATTCCAGATAATAAACAAATTAATAAAGTTTGAAGTAAAATTAATAATCCTATAGATAATGGATGATTAATAAAAAATATTATAATAGAGAATATTATAATTAATAAAGATAAAAATATTTTTAAAATTTCAAAGAATAGTTTAAAAAAAATAATAATTTTGGAGATTATTGATAAAGAATTTCTTTTTCTTTGAAGTTTTTAAAGTAATATACTTGTTTTTGATTTACAAGACCAATGTTTTAATTTTAAACTATAAAAACAAATGATAATTTTAAATATATGATTTATTATTTTTATTATATTTTTATGTGGTAATATGATTTTTGTTTCTAAACATAAACATTTATTAATTGTTTTATTAAGATTAGAATTTATTGTATTAAGAGTATTTTTTTTAATAATAATTTATTTAAATTATATTGAATATGAAATATATATGTTAATAATTTTTTTATTATTTACTGTTTGTGAGGGGGCATTAGGTTTATCTATTTTAGTTTCAATAATTCGTACACATGGTAATGATTATTTTAAAAGATTTAATTTATTATAATGATAAAATTTTTAATAATATTAATTTTTATAATTCCTTTATGTTTTATAAAAAATATATTTTGATTGGTTCAAATAATATTAATATTAATTATATTTATTTTTATAAATTTAAGTTTAAATATTAATAATTTTTGTAATTTAAGATATATAATAGGATGTGATTTAATTTCTTTTGGTTTAATTTTATTAAGAATTTGAATTTGTATATTAATAGTTATAGCAAGAGAATCTTTGTATAAAAATAATTTTTATATTAATTTTTTTTTATTAAATATTATTATTTTATTAATTATATTATATTTAACATTTAGAGTATTAAATTTATTTATATTTTATTTATTTTTTGAGGGAAGATTAATTCCAACTTTAATATTAATTGTTGGTTGAGGGTATCAACCTGAACGAATTCAAGCTGGTATATATTTATTATTTTATACATTATTTGCTTCTTTACCAATATTAATAGGAATTTTTTTTATTTTTGATTATTTAAATTATTTAACTATTTATTTTATAAAGTTTTTTAATATAAATTTATATTTATTATATATATCAATAATTTTAGCTTTTTTAGTAAAAATACCTATATATTTCGTACATTTATGATTACCTAAAGCTCATGTTGAAGCTCCAGTATCTGGTTCAATAATTTTAGCAGGAATTATATTAAAATTAGGAGGATATGGATTATTACGAATTTTAATTCTTTTTCAAAATATTGGTATAAAAATAAATTTTATTTGAATTATTATTAGATTATTAGGGGGTTTATATATTAGATTAAATTGTTTTTGTCAAGTAGATATAAAATCTTTAATTGCTTATTCATCTGTTGCTCATATAAGATTAGTAATTGGAGGAATTATAACAATAAATTATTGAGGTTATTTAGGTTCTTATATTATAATAATTGGGCATGGATTATGTTCATCTGGTATATTTTGTTTAGCAAATATTAATTATGAACGTTTACATAGTCGAAGATTATTTATAAATAAAGGTATAATAAATTTTATACCTTCAATAAGTTTATGATGATTTTTATTAATATCTTCTAATATAGCAGCTCCACCTTCTATAAATTTGATAGGGGAAATTAGTTTAATTAATAGATTAGTAAGTTGATCTTGAATATCAATAATTATATTAATTTTAATATCTTTTTTTAGAGCTGGATATAGATTATATTTATATTCATATACTCAACATGGAAAATATAATTTAAGAATTTATAGATTTTATACTGGTGTTTCTCGTGAATATTTAATATTAATTTTACATTGATTACCTTTAAATTTATTGATTTTAAAAATTGAATATTTTATAATTTGATTTTAATTTAAATAATTTAATAAAAATATTGATTTGTGGAGTCAAAAATATGAGTAATCATTTTAAATTATTAAAAATTATTCAATTTGTTTTATTAGATTTTTTTTTTTATTTTTTTTTAGAATAATAAATTTTTTTTTTATAATTTATTTTATTATGGAAAATTTAGTTTTATTTTTAGAGTGGGAAATTATTTCATTTAATTCAATAAATATTGTTATATCAGTTATTTTAGATTGGATATCTTTATTATTTATAATATTTGTTTTAATAATTTCATCTTCAGTTATTTATTATAGAAAAAGATATATAAGATCTGAAATAAATTTAAATCGATTTATTATTTTAGTATTATTATTTGTTTTTTCAATAATTTTATTAATTATTAGTCCTAATATAATTAGAATTTTTTTAGGTTGAGATGGATTAGGTTTAGTTTCTTATTGTTTAGTAATTTATTATCAGAATATTAAATCTTATAATGCTGGAATATTAACTGCTTTATCTAATCGAATTGGGGATGTTATAATTTTAATGGTAATTTCTTGAATAATAAATTATGGAAGATGAAATTATATTTTTTATTTAAATTTTATAAATAATGATTATTCAATAAAAATTGTTGGAATTTTAGTAATTATTGCAGCTATAACTAAAAGAGCTCAAATTCCTTTTAGTTCTTGATTACCTGCTGCTATAGCAGCTCCTACACCTGTTTCAGCTTTAGTTCATTCTTCTACATTAGTAACTGCTGGAGTTTATTTATTAATTCGATTTAATATATTATTAATTGATATATTTTTTTTTAAATTATTATTATTATTATCTGGATTAACAATATTTATAGCTGGAATTTCTGCTAATTATGAATTTGATTTAAAAAAAATTATTGCATTATCTACTTTAAGACAATTAGGTTTAATAATAAGAATTTTAAGAATAGGATTACCAGAATTAGCTTTTTTTCATTTATTAACTCATGCTATATTTAAGGCTTTATTATTTATATGTGCTGGAGTAATTATTCATATAATAAATGATAATCAAGATATTCGTTATATAGGGGGAATTAGTTTATATATTCCTATAACTTCTTTATGTATAAATATTTCTAATTTAGCTTTATGTGGAATACCTTTTTTAGCTGGATTTTATTCAAAGGATTTAATTTTAGAAATAGTAAGAATAAGAAATTTAAATATATTAATTTTTTTTTTATATTATTTTTCTACAGGTTTAACAATATTTTATACAATTCGTTTATTAATGTATTTAATAATTAATGATTATAATTTATTTTCTATTTATAATTTATATGATGAGGATTATGTTATATTAAAAAGTATATTTTTATTATTATTTATAAGTTTAATTACTGGAAGATTTTTAATATGAATAATTTTTAATTATCCTTATATAATTTATTTATCATTTAATATAAAAATGATAGTTATTTATGTTAGATTAATGGGCTTATTTATAGGTTATTTAATTAGTAATATAAAAATTTATTCATTAAATAAATTATTAATAACTTATAATTTAAGAAATTTTTTATCTTTAATATGATTTATACCAAATTTATCTACATATGGGCTTAATTTTTATATTTTAAATTATAGTCAAAATTTAATAAAAATTATTGATATAGGTTGAATAGAATTATATAGAGGTCAAGGTATATTTAATATTATTAAAAATTATTCAATTTTTTATTATTTATATCAAATAAATAATTTTAAAATTTATTTATTTAGATTTATTTTATGAATAATAATTTTTTATTTTATATTAATTTAAAATTTAAATAGCTTATATAGAGCATAATATTGAAGATATTAAGGAGATTATATAATCTTTAAATATTTATAAAAAAATTTTTTTATTTTTACAATGAAAATGTAATGTTTTATTTTAAACTATATAAATTTTAAACTATATAAATTATAAATTATAAAGATAAAATAAAGAAAAAGAAATATTAATGATTTTAATCACTATGAATTAAGTTAGCAGCTTAATTATTATATATTTCAATTTTAATTGGAATATTATAATTCAATAATATCATTAACAGTGATATACCTCTATTTGGTTTCAATTAATAAATAAGGAGTTGAATAACTCATTCTTTTAAGTCGAAATTAAATGCAATTTATTGCTTCTTATTTAAGATAAATTGATAAATCAATATTTTTTGAATGCAAATCAAATGTTTTATTTAAACTATAATCCTTAATTAGTTCAATTAAGTATATTTTGATTTCATTCATGATATAATCCTAATAATAAAATAATTAAGAAAAAAAATCTAATTTTTATTAATGTAATAAAATTGACTAGATTAAATGATATAATAATTGGGAAAAGAAGAGCAATTTCAATATCAAAAATTAAAAAAATTACTGTAATTAAAAAAAAATGTAAAGAAAATGGAATTCGTGCTGAGGATTTAGGATCAAATCCACATTCAAATGGGGAGCATTTTTCTCGATCTATAAATGATTTTTTTGATAGAATTATAGATAATATTATTATAATATTAGAAATAATAATAATTAAAATTGATATAGTTAATAATAAAATAATTATTTATATTAAAAATTAATTAAACTTTTTGATTGGAAATCAAATATACTAAATATATTATATAAATAAATTAATTTCCTCATCAATAAATAGAAATATAAAGGAATAATCATACTACATCAACAAAATGTCAATATCATGCTGCTGCTTCAAATCCAAAATGATGTTTATTTGAGAAATGATTATTTAAATGGCGAATAAAACATGTTATTAAAAAAATTGTCCCAATAATTACATGTAATCCATGGAATCCTGTTGCTATAAAAAAAGTTGACCCATAAATACTATCAGCAATAGTAAAAGGTGCTTCAAAATATTCATATGCTTGAAGAATAGTAAAATAAATCCCTAATATAATAGTAATAAATAATCTTTGTGTAGTTTGGGAATGATTATTTTCTATTAATGCATGATGTGCTCAAGTTACTGTTACTCCTGATCTAATTAAAATAATAGTATTTAATAAAGGAATTTGAAATGGATTAAATGGAGTAATATTTAATGGAGGTCATATTGCCCCAATTTCAATATTAGGGGATAAACTTCTATGAAAAAAAGCTCAAAAAAAGGATAAAAAGAAAAATACTTCAGAAATAATAAATAGAATTATACCTCATCGTAATCCTTTTGAAACTAAAATAGTATGTTTACCTTGTAAAGTCCCTTCACGACAAATATCTCGTCATCATTGATATATAGTTAAAATAATAATAATATAACCTACAATAAATAAATTTAAATTAAAATTATGGAATCATTTAATTATACCAGTAACTAAAGTTATTACTCCAATAGCTCCAGTTAATGGTCATGGTCTATAATCTACTAAATGATATGGGTGATTATGATTTATTGTCATTAATTTACTTCTCTAGAATAAAGAGTTCTAAGAATAGAAATTACATAAGATTGAATAATAGCAACAGCGGATTCTAAAATTAAAAGTAAAATTTGTACAAAAATTAAAATAAATAATATAAAAAATGATAAATTAGAGCTAGTTCTTCTTAATAATGTTAATAATAAATGTCCTGCAATTATATTAGCAGTTAAACGAACAGCTAAAGTTCCAGGTCGAATAATATTACTAATAGTTTCAATTAATACTATAAATGGTATTAAAATAGATGGGGTTCCTTGAGGAATTATATGAATAAATATATGTTGATAATTATTAATTCAACCATATAATATAAATCTAATTCATAATGATAATGAAATTGATAATGAAATTGTTAAATGACTTGTTCTAGTAAAAATATAAGGAAATAATCCTAAAAAATTATTAAATAAGATAAAAGTAAATAATGAAATAAAAATAAAAGTTGATCCATTAAATCTATTAGTACCTAATAATATTTTAAATTCATTATGAAGTTTATTAGTAATAAAATTTCATAAAATATAATGTCGATTAGGAATTAATCAAAAAGAATATGGAATAAATATTAAACCAATGAAAGTTCTAATTCAATTTAATGATAAATTAAATAAATTTGTTGTAGGATCAAAAATTGAAAATAAATTACTTATCATTTTCAGTTTATGTTTTTAAAATTTTTTTTATTAGAATAAAATAATTTTTTAAAATTATTAATATTAAAAATATAATAATTTATAATATTAAATAAAATAAAAATTATAATAAAAAAAAAAAAAGCTAACAATCAATTAATAGGTATTATTTGAGGAATAAAAGAATATTACTAATGTAATAATTTAAATTTGACATATTTATGTTATATATTTAACTAATTCTTTCATTAGAAGTAATTGCTAATTTACTATTAAATGGTTTAAGAGACCAGTACTTGCTTTCAGTCATCTAATGATGAATAATTATTAATTCAATTAATAAAATTTTTAATTGAAATTCTTTCAATTACAATAGGTATAAAACTGTGATTAGCCCCACAAATTTCTGAGCATTGACCAAAAAAAATTCCTGGTCGATTAATGAAAAATCTAGTTTGGTTTAGTCGACCAGGATTAGCATCTACTTTTACCCCTAAAGATGGAATAGTTCATGAATGAATTACATCAGTAGCAGTTACTATAATTCGAATTTGATTATTTATAGGTAAAATAATTCGATTATCAACATCTAATAAACGAAAATTTTCAGGAGTATTTTTATTATATTGAATTATATATGAATCAAATTCAATATTATTAAAATCTGAATATTCATAACTTCAATATCATTGATGTCCAATAGATTTTAAAGTAATTAAAGGATTATTAAGTTCATCTAATAAATATAATAGACGTAATGAAGGTAAAGCAATAAAGATTAATGTAATTGCAGGAATAATAGTTCAAATTAATTCAATTATTTGCCCTTCTAATAAAAATCGATTAATAAATTTATTAAAAAATAAAATAAATATTAAATAACCTACTAAAATAGTAATTATAATTAAAATAATTAAAGTATGATCATGAAAAAAAATAATTTGTTCTATTAAAGGTGAAGCACCATTTTGAAGATTAAAATTAGATCAAGTTGGCATTTCTAAAAAAAGGATATTCCTTTATAAATGGGGTTTAAATCCATTACATATTATCTGCCATATTAGAAGTTTCTTAAAATAGGTAATTCATTATATGAATGTTCTGAAGGAGGTAAATTTTGTAATCATTCAATTGAAGAAGATATATTTAAAGAAAATAAAATTATACGTTGATTAATTATAGATTCTCAAATAATTATTATTATTATTATTATTGATAATAAAGAAATATAAGAACCAAATGAAGAAATAATATTTCATGAAGTAAAGCTATCAGGATAATCAGAATATCGTCGAGGTATACCTGATAAACCTAAAAAATGTTGAGGGAAAAAAGTTAAATTTACTCCAATAAATATTGATAAAAATTGAATTTTTAATAAGTAATTATTTAATGATAATCCTGTGAATAGAGGGTATCAATGAATAAATCCACCCATAATTGCGAATACAGCCCCTATAGATAAAACATAATGAAAATGAGCTACAACATAGTAAGTATCATGTAATGTTACGTCAATGGAAGAATTGGCTAAGATTACTCCTGTTAATCCCCCTACTGTAAATAAAAAAACAAATCCTAATCTTCATAGAATAGATGGTCTATAATTAATTTGAGATCCATGTAATGTTGCTAATCAACTAAAAATTTTAATACCTGTTGGAACAGCAATAATTATAGTTGCAGAAGTGAAATAAGCTCGAGTATCAATATCTATTCCTACAGTAAATATATGGTGAGCTCAAACGATAAATCCTAATAAACCAATTGCTATTATAGCATAAATTATTCCTAAACATCCAAAAGTTTCTTTTTTTCCACTTTCTTGGGAAATAATATGAGAAATTATTCCGAAACCTGGTAAAATTAAAATATAAACTTCTGGATGACCAAAAAATCAAAATAAATGTTGATATAAAATAGGATCTCCACCTCCTGCAGGGTCAAAGAATGAGGTATTAAGATTTCGATCTGTTAAAAGTATTGTAATAGCACCAGCTAAAACAGGTAAAGATAATAATAAAAGTAAAGCAGTAATTCCTACTGCTCAAACAAAAAGAGGTATTTGATCAAATGATATATTATTAATTCGTATATTAATAATAGTTGTAATAAAATTAATAGCTCCTAAAATAGATGAAATTCCAGCTAAATGTAAAGAAAAAATAGCTAAATCAACTGAACTACCTCCATGAGCAATATTAGATGATAAAGGGGGATAAACTGTTCATCCAGTTCCTGCTCCATTTTCGACAATTCTTCTGGAAATTAATAAAGTTAATGAGGGGGGTAATAATCAAAATCTTATATTATTTATTCGGGGGAAAGCTATATCTGGGGCTCCTAATATTAATGGAACTAATCAATTTCCAAATCCTCCAATTATAATTGGTATAACCATAAAAAAAATTATAATAAAAGCATGAGCTGTTACAATAGTATTATAAATTTGATCATCTCCAATTAAAGATCCAGGATTACCTAATTCAGTACGAATTAATAATCTTAAAGAGGTTCCTACTATTCCTGCTCAAATACCAAAAATAAAATATAATGTTCCAATATCTTTATGATTTGTTGAATAAAGTCATTTTCGCTAATAAAATGGCTGAGTATAAGCGATAAATTGTAAATTTATTAACGAGAAAGATCTCTTTTATTAAATAAGTCTTATAGTCAATAATGATATAAAATTGCAAATTTTAAGGAGTAAATTATAAATACTAAGGCTTAAAGAAATTACTTTTTTTATAATTTTGAAGATTATTAGTTTATATAACTTAAAACCTTTATATAAATATAAAGGTTCTAATAATTATACCTAATAAAGAAATTATTCTTAAAGTATTTATAATTAATAATAAATAATTTTTTATAAAATTTTTAAATCATTTTATTTTTAAATAATTAAATATAATAGATGAATATATAATTCGAATATAAAAAAATAATATAATTAATCTTATTATAATAAAAATAAATCTAATGATAAATAATTTATTTATAATAAGAAAATTAATAATAATTCATTTAGGGAAAAATCCTAAAAATGGGGGTAATCCTCCTAAAGATAAGAAATTAATTAATAAAAATATTTTTAATGAAAATTTTATATTTATAATAAATAATTGATTAATATAGTAAATATTTATTATATTAAAAAAAAAGCATATAATTCTAATTAAAAATGAATATATTATTAAATAAAAAATTCATAAATTTTCTGTTATTATTAATGCTGCTAATATTCACCCTAAATTATTAATAGATGAAAATGATATCAATTTTCGTAATGATGTTTGATTAATACCTCCTATTGTTCCTACGATGACATTAAAAATTATAATAAATATTAAAAAATTATAATTTATATAATAGGATAATAAAATTATTGGGGAAATTTTTTGTCATGTTATTAAAATAAAACAATTAAATCAGGATAAACCTTCAATAATATTAGGGAATCAAAAATGAAAGGGGGTTGACCCTATTTTTATTAATATGGAGGAATTAATTAAAATAGAAATTAAATTATTAATTTCAAAATTTTTTAATATAATTATTTTTAATAAAATTGAAAATAAAAAATTAATAGATGCAATTGATTGAGTTAGGAAATATTTTAAAGCTGCTTCTGATGATAAAAGATTTTTAGAATTGGAAATTAGGGGGATAAATCTTAATAAATTGATTTCTAACCCAATTCAACATCCTAATCAAGAATTAGCTGAAATAGAAATTAAGGTTCTAAAAAAAAGAATAAAATAAAAAAATATTTTATTTGAATTTAAATTAAAAAAAATCTAAAATAGGGGGTTAGTTTTGTTATTTAAATTCAATAAATATATTTTAGTGTAAGATGCACAATAATTTTTGATATTATTAGATATAGTTTAATTCTATAAAATATAATAAAGGTAGAAATCTACTTAATTTATCCTATCAGAATAATCCTTTAATCAGGCACTTTATTTTTAAAAAAAAGGGGTTTCCTTTATATTTGGGGTATGAACCCAAAAGCTTAAATTTAGCTTATTTTTAA